ATACACCGAAAACTACACTTAGATTTATTGGATTTGTTGCTAAAATATCGGTATTAAACCCGAAACTCCCGGCGGATGGCCAGTGACCCAAGTAAACGAAAGAATCGGTTAAATTTTTCATATAATCTCCTCTTCTAGCTAAACTATAAAAAAAAGAACTCTGTCCTTTTTTTTTTATTCTTTTTATTTTCAATAAAAAGAAATTTTAATTTAATAATTTAATTTACCTATTTGGATATTTGTAAACAGAATCAAAAACCTATTCTATATTACAAATGTATTTTCCAAAATTTTTAATTTTCAATAATAATAATGAGACTTATTAGAATTAAGCTAGAATTTGAGACCAAGTTTTATGTCAAGTTCAAAAAACCTAAACCTCATTTTTTCGCAACACTCCTTAAAAAAAAGTTTCTATTAAACTAAAAGAATAAGGGGAAGGAAGAAAGCGAATCGATGTGCTAATTCCCCATCCTCAAATTAGTCCTTCCCAAGGATTGTTGTCTCAATGAATAATTGTAGGAGTTAAATCTTGATAGAATTAAAAAAACTACGAAAAAAATCCAGAATTTTGTGATTTATAGGATTAAACAAAAGGATTCGCAAATAAAAGCGCTAATGCTACAACCAGGCCATAAATTGTTAAAGCTTCCATAAAAGCCAAACTAAGCAATAAAGTACCTCGTATTTTTCCTTCTGCCTCAGGTTGTCTCGCGATACCTTCGACAGCTTGACCCGCAGCTGTACCTTGACCAACTCCAGGTCCAATAGAAGCAAGCCCAACAGCCAACCCAGCAGCAATAACCGAAGCAGCAGAAACCAGTGGATTCATGATAAGTTCCTCACACCAAAATAAAGAAATAGTTAATGATACAATCATCCAATGACTTAGGACGTAATTCTAATTAAGTAATCACTAAGATTCATCCAGCCAAAATAACCAAAAACTTGAATTGAAATAATATAATAAAATTATTGAATCATAAGAATTACTTTGATAGTAGTTCCTATCCACGGGATTTGAAAAAATTCATAATATATATATACGACTTTTTTATGCCATTTCTTTTTTGTGAACCATTCTTTGAATTCTTCGTTCTTTTTTTTTTTATCATTTTTTCAGCCAATTCACAGATAAAAAGGAAGAACTTCTAATCGAATCCCTATCTAAATCGAAATTCACAAAAGTAGTAGGGCAGATTCAGATTATATAGATCTTTAACTCATATATACCTAGTCAATATCACATATACAAGTGTTTTTTACATAACGTAAACCAACTATCTATTCTATAATTGGGCTAACCTAAAAAATAAAAGTTGAAAAAAAAAATCGTTAATGATGACCTTCCATAGATTCACCTATATAAGCCGCAGCTAAAGTGGCAAAAATGAGAGCTTGAATCCCGCTCGTAAATAATCCAAGGAACATGACAGGTATAGGAACCACTAAAGGTACTAAAGAAACAAGAACAACAACGACTAATTCATCGGCTAATATATTTCCGAAAAGTCGAAAACTAAGTGATAGGGGTTTTGTAAAATCTTCTAAGATGTTAATGGGTAAAAGAATTGGAGTTGGTTGAATGTATTTACTGAAATACCCTAAACCTTTTTTGCTAAGACCCGCATAAAAGTAGGCTACTGATGTGAGTAAAGCTAAAGCAACCGTCGTATTTATATCATTCGTTGGTGCTGCTAACTCCCCTTGAGGTAACTGGATAATTTTCCACGGTAAAAGGGCTCCTGACCAGTTAGAAACAAAAATAAATAAAAACAGGGTTCCAATAAAGGGAACCCATGGACCATATTCTTCTCCAATCTGGGTTTTACTCACGTCTCGAATGAATTCAAGGACAAATTCAAAGAAATTTTGGCCGTCAGTTGGAATGGTTTGTGGATTGCGAATCGCTAGAACTGCGGAACCTAATAAGATAGCAATTACAACCCAAGAAGTAATAAGGACTTGGGCATGGACCTGGAAACCCCCAATTTGCCAATAGAAATGTTGGCCTACTTCTACACCAGATATCTCATATAACCCTTCTTTTATTAGTGTGTTGATGGAACATGATAAAACATTCATATTGCCCTCTGACAGAAAAAAGAACTTTAAATTATTTTGATTCAAGACCCCCCCTTTTTTTACTTATTTACTTTAATTTTATATTTTAGTTTTGGATACCAACTAAACTAATCACACAATATCCCCAGTTTTTTTATCTCTTTTTCTTTTGTACAATTCAGGAGTAGTAACCGATTTTTTAAATCGAAATACAGGGAGCCCCTCCCTCAAAAAAAATTGATTTATTTATCTTATTATTAATCAAGAATTTTGTATATAGCTAGAACGACCCTCACAAATTGCGAATACTAATTTGTTAAGAATGAATCGAATTGAAGCTATAGCGTCATCATTTGCTGGAATAGAAATATCCGCGAGATCGGGATTACAATTTGTATCGATTAAAGAAATGGTTGGAATTCCCAAAGTGATACAT